AATCTTTTTTTAGAAAAAACATTGTATTGCCTTCATTGATAATAGCTAAAAATATTGGACGTATGTTATTATTCCAATTCCCCGAGTGGGATGAGGATTGGAAGGAATGGAATAGAGAAATACATGTTAAATGCACCTATAATGGTGTTCCATTATCAGAAACAGAATTTCCCCAAGATTGGTTAACAGATGGTATTCAGATAAAGATTCTATTTCCTTTTCGTTTAAAACCTTGGCGAAGATCTAAAATACGATCTCATCATGGAGATCCAATGAAAAAAAAAGGAAAAAAAGAAAATTTTTGTTTTTTAACAGTTTGGGGAATGGAAACGGAACTCCCTTTTGGTTCTCCCCGAAACCAACCTTCTTTTTTTGGACCCATATATAAGGAACTCAAAAAAAAAATGAGAAAAGTCAAAAAGAACTATTTTCTAGCCCTAAAAGTTTCAAAAGAAAAAACAAGATGGGTCATCAAAAGAGTTCTAGTTCTAAAACGAATTCTAAAACGAATAGTTCTAGTTCTAAAACGAATAGTTCTAGTTCTAAAACGAATAGTTCTAGTTCTAAAACGAATAGTTCTAGTTCTAAAACGAATAGTTCTAGTTCTAAAACAAATAATGAAGAAACTTGAAAAAGTGAACCAAATTTCTTTATTTGAATTGAGGAAGGGAAAAGTACATGAACCAAATGAAAATGCAAAAGATTCAAAAAAAAATAATCAGATTATTCACGAATCGACCATTCAAATTCGATCTATGAATTGGACAAATTATTTACTCATAGAAAAAGAAAAAAAAATGAAAGATCTTGCTGATAAGACAATCACAATAAGGAATCAAATAGAAGGAATCACAAAAGACAAGAAGAAAATAGTTCTAGCCTATCATGATAAAAGACCGGAATTACAAAAACACATTTGGCAGATACTTCAAAGAAAAAATACCCGATTAATACGCAAATCACATTATTTTATGAAATCTTTCATTGAAAAAATATACATGGATATCTTGCTATGTATGGTTACCATTTCTAAGGTTAATGCACAACTTTTTAAAAAAACAATTATCAATGAATCCATTTACAACGATGAAAGAAATCAAGAAGGAATTGATGAAACAGATCAAGATACAATGAACTTTATTTCGACTATAAAAAAGTCCTTTTCTAATCCTAATATTAGAAATGATTTAAACACTTATTACGACTTATCTTCCTTGTCCCAAGCATATGTATTTTACAAATTGTCACAAACCCAATTATTTAACAACCATCACCTGAGATCTGTACTTCAATATCACGGTCACGGGACCTATCCTTTTATTAAAGACAAGATAAAGTATTATTGTATGACACGAGGAATATTTGATTCCAAATCAAGGCATAAGAAAATTAATAAGTCAAGGCATAAGAAAATTAATAAGTCTGGAATGAATAAATGGAAAAACTGGTTAAAGGGTCATTATCAATATAATTTATCTCAGAGCAAATGGTCTCGATTAGTACCGAAAAAATGGCGAAATAGAGTCAATCAACGTTGTACTATTCAAAATAAAGAATCAATGAAATTGTATTCATATAAAAAAGAAAAAGACCGATTAATTCATTACATGAATGCAAATTTTTATGCAGTGGATTTATCGACGAGTCAAAAAGAAAAATTTAAAAAACACTACAGATATGATCTTTTATCACATGAATATATAAATTATGGGGACAGTAAGGACTCATACACACTGAAACCCGAATCGTTTTATGTATTGCTAAATATGACTATTGATGATTACTTAAAAAAAGGATATTTTATTGATACCTATAAAAATCTGAATAAAAAATATTTGGATTATAGAATTCTTCATTTTTGCCTTAGAAACAATAGTGATATTGAGAACAATAGTGATATTGAGAACAATAGTGATATTGAGAACAATAGTAATATTGAGAACAATAGTAATATTGAGGGCTGGACCGATATGTATATCGGTACCGAAATTGGTAAAAAAACTAAGACTCATCAAAAAAAATTTTTTGATTGGATGGGAATGAATCGAAATTATTCTACCATATCAAATCTAGAACCTTGGTTCTTCCCAGAATTTGTGTTACCTTTTGATGCATATAAGATTAAACCGTGGATCATACCAATCAAATTACTTCTTTCTAATATTTATTATGAAAATAATATTAGTGAAAATAATATTAGTGAAAATAATATTAGTCAAAAGAAAAATGAAAATAATATCAGTCAAAAGAAAAATGAAAATAATATCAGTCAAAAGAAAAATGAAAAAGATATTAGTCAAAAGAAAAATGAAAAAAATATCAGTCAAAAGAAAAATGAAAATAATATCAGTCAAAAGAAAAATGAAAAAGATATTAGTCAAAAGAAAAATGAAAAAAATATCAGTCAAAAGAAAAATGAAAATAATATCAGTCAAAAGAAAAATGAAAAAGATATTAGTCAAAAGAAAAATGAAAAAGATTCCATTAAAATAGAATTTCAAAATTCCAACCAAGAAAAAGAGGGTCAATCAAATCTTGTATCAGATCCACAAAAACAAAACCAAAAGGAATATCTTGAAGAGGATTACACGAGATCAAACATTAAAAAAGGTAAAAAAAAAAAAAAACAATCCAAGAAAAATAAGGAAACAGAACTAGATTTGTTCCTGAAAAATTTTTTTCTTTTTCAATTAAGATGGGATGACCCCTTGAATGGAAAAATAATTAATAATGTTAGGATATATTGTCTCCTACTTAGATTGATAAATCCAAGGGAAATTGCTATATCCTCGATTCAAAGAGGAGAGATACATCTGGATGTAATGCCGATTCAGAAAGATCTAGCTCTTACAGAATTAATAAAAAAGGGAATATTGATTATCGAACCAATTCGTCTATCTTTAAGAAGGGATGGAAAATTCATTATATATCAAACCATAAGTATTTCATTGGTCGATAAGAGTAAACACCAAATTAATAGAAAATACACAAAGAAAAGATATGTTGATAAGAAGAATTTAAAAAAATCCACTGGACGACATGGCAATATATTTGTGAATGGGGATCAAGATCATTATAATTTCCTTGTTCCTGAAAATATTCTATCTCCTAGACGTCGTAGAGAATTGAGAATTCTAATTTGTTTCAACTCTCATAATTGGGATATTGTGAATAGAAATCCAGTATTTTGCAATGAAAACAACATAAGAAACTCTGAACAATTTTTGAATGAGGACAAACGTCTTAATACGGATTTAAATAAATTAATTAAATGCAAATTGTTTCTTTGGCCCAATTACCGATTAGAAGATTTAGCTTGTATGAATCGCTATTGGTTTGATACCAATAATGGTAGTCGTTTCAGTATGTCAAGGATACGTATGTATCCACGATTCAGAATTATTTAATAGTATATTTCCTATATATCACATGCCGTTTTCAGTAAATAAAAACCGAAAGATGTACGCATATGGTGTGTTACGTTCTGGTACATGATACGTATTTACTTGTGTATCAATTCAATTGAATCTAGAAAGAAATCTACAGAATCTTTTTAGGTGCAAAGAAATCATTCTCTTTCGTAAATGCAGAAATATATTATCCTTTTCTTTTCTATCTAAATCAAATGGAAAATTTGATTTAGATAGAAACGGATAAATCTAAATTTTTGCGTGTACTAGATTCAAAAAAATTGACATAATATAATAATTATTATTTTATTTTTCCTGATCGGTAAAATCCATGGCATGGAAAAGAAAGAAAAGAAAAAGATAAAAAAAGTTTTATGGTCAAAAATTCATTCATTTCGCTTCTTCCACAAGAAGAAAAAGAAGAAAACAGGGGTTCTGTTGAATTTCAAGTATTAAGTTTCACCAATAAGATACGAAGACTTACTTCACATTTGGAATTGCACAAAAGAGATTTTTTATCACAAAGAGGTCTACAAAAAATTCTGAGAAAACGTCAACGTCTGCTGGCTTATTTGTCAAAGAAAAATAGAGCGCGTTATAAGAAATTAATTGACCAGTTGGATATTCGGGAGCCAAAAAATCGTTAATTAAATCGTTTGAATTAGTATAGTAGTTATTAGATTTTTTATTTTGATGAACCTCCTACTTTTTTGAGGAATTCATGAAATAATGAATTAAGGAAGAAAAGATATGACTGTACCGGCTACAAAAAAAGATTTCATGATAGTTAATATGGGTCCTCACCACCCATCAATGCATGGTGTTCTTCGACTGATCGTTACTCTCGATGGTGAAGATGTTATTGACTGTGAACCCGTATTGGGCTATTTACACAGAGGGATGGAAAAAATAGCGGAAAACCGAACAATTATACAATATCTGCCTTATGTAACACGTTGGGATTATTTAGCTACTATGTTCACAGAGGCAATAACGGTAAATGCACCAGAACAACTGGAAAATGTTCAAGTACCTAAAAGGGCTAGCTATATCAGAGTAATTATGCTGGAGCTGAGCCGTATAGCTTCTCATTTGTTATGGCTTGGGCCTTTTATGGCGGATATCGGCGCGCAGACTCCCTTTTTCTATATTTTCAGAGAGAGAGAATTGATATATGATTTATTCGAAGCCGCCACAGGTATGCGAATGATGCATAATTATTTCCGCATCGGAGGAGTAGCTGCCGATCTACCTTATGGCTGGATAGATAAATGTTTGGATTTTTGCGATTATTTTTTAACAGGAATTGTTGAATATCAAAAACTCATTACGCGAAATCCCATTTTTTTGGAGCGAGTCGAAGGAGTGGGCATTATTGGTGGAGAGGAAGCAATAAATTGGGGTTTATCAGGACCGATGTTACGAGCTTCTGGAATACAATGGGATCTTCGTAAAATTGAGAATTATGAGTGTTACAATGAATTCGATTGGGAAGTCCAATGGCAAAAAGAAGGAGATTCGTTAGCTCGTTATTTAGTACGAATCGGTGAAATGAGGGAATCTATAAAAATAATTCAACAGGCTCTAGAAGGAATTCCTGGAGGACCCTATGAGAATTTAGAAGTCCGACGCTTTGATAGAGCAAAAAATTCCGAATGGAATGATTTTGAATATAGATTTATTAGTAAAAAACCTTCACCCAATTTTGAATTGTCGAAACAAGAACTTTACGTGAGAGTAGAAGCCCCAAAAGGGGAATTGGGAATTTATTTGATAGGAGATAATAGTGTTTTTCCTTGGAGATGGAAAATTCGTCCACCCGGCTTCATAAATTTGCAAATTCTTCCTCAGCTAGTTAAAAGAATGAAATTGGCTGATATCATGACGATACTAGGTAGTATAGATATCATTATGGGAGAGGTTGATCGTTGAAATGATAATTGATACGACAGAAGTACAAACTATCAATTCTTTTTCTATATCGGAATCCTTAAAAGAAGTATATGGACTCATATGGATCTTTGTACCCATTTTGACCCTTATATTGGGAATTACAATAGGGGTACTAGTAATTGTGTGGTTAGAAAGAGAAATATCTGCAGCGATACAACAACGTATTGGGCCTGAATATGCCGGCCCCTTGGGAATTCTTCAAGCTCTAGCAGATGGAACTAAACTACTTTTTAAAGAAGACCTTCTCCCATCTAGAGGAGATGTTCGTTTGTTTAGTATTGGACCGTCTATAGTGGTCATATCAATTCTACTAAGTTATTTAGTAATTCCTTTTGGGTATCGCCTCATTTTAGCCGATCTCAGTATAGGTGTTTTTTTATGGATCGCCATTTCAAGTATTGCTCCTATTGGGCTTCTTATGTCAGGATACGGATCGAATAATAAATATTCCTTTTCAGGTGGTCTACGAGCTGCTGCTCAATCTATTAGTTATGAAATACCATTAACTCTATGTGTGTTATCAATATCTCTACGTGTGATTCGTTGAACATGAGCTTTATACTTCTTTCCTAGAAGTAAAGGAAAGAAGTTGAATGTAATGTATTGAATAGATATTTTCTTTTTTATTCATCATTCGGGTCAATGAGTTAAACCAGATAGTCATATGAGTGAAACAAAACAACTTAGAAGTTTGCAGTAAGAAGATAAAATCTCATTTCATATGTACAAGAATAAAGTTGAAGTAAACATAAGCAGTGTAAACTGTTTACCCCAAGATTAAGATTCTTTCATTAGTCATCATATCTTGAAGCGGGTGTAAAAGATCAACTGTATGGAGTTTTCATTACTGTCTTGTATTTATTACCATGCCGTAGATCAATCAAAAATCAGTGGACGGTTAGGAACACCAAAGTGCATAAAGGATTAGTAATAGAGATAATTAGAGATAATGTAAAGTATCAAAAAAGAGATATTTCTACATAAAACTACATAAAAATAAATAAGAATCAACATAGGGACTTTAAGTTGGTAGAAATGATCAAGCAGTACTTCCCTACGATTCCGATCTAGAGTATGCTCCTATTCACTGATTAAAGAAATGACTATCCAGAACGAATTAATCCCTTATTCTTTTTTTTTTTTTCAAAGTACCCTCTTCCGAGATAGAAGAACAGGAACAAAAGAAATGGAATGTAATAATCAGAAATGAAATGTAATAATCAAATGGATAAAAAAGGATATTTTTTTCTTATTTTTTCCATCCATACGAATGGAATTCTTATCACGATTAATGGACTAATTCCTAATTCTTTAAATTCTTTAGATTTATTGATATAACGAGTATTTTATTGAAGGGCTAAGTTATTACCGAACAAAGAAAAATACATTTTGATCATAAAGGATGAGATCAATTCCAAAGCGCTTTTTCTTATTCTAGCAAACGGAATTCCGTTGGTTTAATTTTGGACTCCCTAATATATCTTTATTCTAGTGACCCCAAAAGAAAGGGAGTGATAATATCGAACCGGTCCTTACATTTATTTGTGGCCATAGAGGAGCCGTATGAAGCTGAGGTCTCATGTACGGTTTTGGAATAGCGATGGAAGCAGTAATGTTATTATCGACTATAATTATCTAACAGTTTAAGTACAATTGATATAGTTGAAGCACAGTCCAAATATGGCTTTTGGGGGTGGAATCTATGGCGTCAGCCCATAGGATTTATAGTTTTCATAATCTCTTCTCTAGCTGAATGTGAGAGATTGCCCTTTGATTTACCAGAAGCAGAGGAGGAATTAGTAGCAGGTTATCAAACCGAATATTCAGGTATCAGATTTGGTTTATTTTATCTTGCTTCTTACCTAAATCTATTAGTTTCTTCATTATTTGTAACAGTTCTTTACTTAGGTGGGTGGAATTTATCTATTCCGTACATATCCATTCCTGAGCTTTTCGGAATAAAAAAAATAGCTGGAGTCTTTGGAATGACAATTGGTATCTTTATTACATTAGTTAAAGCTTATTTGTTTCTGTTCATTTCTATCACAACAAGATGGACTTTACCTAGGATGAGAATGGACCAGCTATTAAATCTTGGATGGAAATTTCTTTTACCTATTTCTTTGGGTAATCTATTATTGACAACTTCTTCCCAACTTGTTTCACTATAAATAACAGAATATGATAACGGTATTCTAGATTCATAACCTCTTTCAACCAAGAGAAAGAAACATAAATTTATTCATGGAGATCCACAATATGTTTCCCATGGTAACTGGGTTCATGAATTATGGTCAACAAACAATACGAGCTGCAAGGTATATTGGTCAAAGTTTCATAATTACCTTATCCCACACAAACCGTTTACCTGTAACTATTCAATATCCTTATGAGAAATCAATTACGTCAGAGCGTTTTCGTGGTCGAATTCACTTTGAATTTGATAAATGTATTGCTTGCGAAGTATGTGTTCGTGTATGCCCAATAGATCTACCTGTTGTTGATTGGAGATTGGAAAGAGATATGAAAAAGAAACAATTGCTTAATTATAGTATTGATTTCGGGGTCTGTATATTTTGTGGTAACTGTGTCGAGTATTGTCCAACAAACTGTTTATCAATGACTGAAGAATATGAACTTTCTACTTATGATCGTCACAAATTAAATTATAATCAAATTGCTTTGGGTCGGTTACCAATGTCAGTAATTGGAGATTACACAATTCAAACAGTTATGAATTCGACTCAAATCAAAATAGATAAAGATAAACCCTTTGATTCAAGAACGATTACCGATTACTAAGATTTTGTTTTGATATAAAAGATCCAAGCTTTTTTTATTTTGGTTGGTCAGTAACTACAAATAATAATTAGTAACTATTGATTGGTGAGAATCACTCTTTGATTTAAACCGATAATATATTTCTCACGATAATTTCGAAATATACAATTCTAACTACTTTTTTTATTCTTTTTCTTTTGGATAAAAAAATAAGTAGGATTAGCCCAATAAAATAATTATATCTATGTATTTAATTAATATTAAATTAATACATATTAAGATTTAATTCAAAATTCAATTAGGAACATGTCATATACAATAAAAAATGGGGTAACCCTTTTTCCTTTCCTGGACCATTTAGTAAGGTCATGATTTGACTTATTTTTTACATATTATACATAATGGATTTACCTGGACCAATACATGATATTCTTGTAGCATTTCTGGGGTCAGTTCTTATATTAGGGGGTCTGGGGGTAGTATTACTTACCAATCCTATTTATTCTGCTTTTTCGTTGGGATTGGTTCTTGTTTGTATATCCTTATTCTACATTCCATCGAACTCTTTTTTTGTAGCTGCCGCACAGCTACTTATTTATGTGGGAGCCGTAAATGTCTTAATCATATTTGCGGTAATGTTCATGAATGGTTCAGAATATTCCAATGATTCGTATTTTTGGACCATTGGAGATGGAGTCACTTCACTGATTTGTACAAGTATTCTTTTTTCACTAATTACTACTATACCAGATACGTCATGGTACGGAATTCTTTGGACTACAAGATCGAACCAGATTATAGAACAGGACCTAATAAGTAACGTTCAACAAATTGGGATTCATTTATCGACAGATTTTTATCTTCCCTTTGAACTAATTTCTATAATTCTTTTAGTTTCCTTGATAGGTGCAATTACTATGGCTCGCCAATAATAAGTACTTAGAATTTTTAAAGAATTACAAAATTTTTAGAATTAGAAGTTCTAAATAAATAAAAAATCGAATCGCTTGAATTGTTCATATTGAAATGAATCGAGATTGATAAGGAGTTAGTCAATGATGTTCGAGCATGTACTTTTTTTGAGTGTTTATTTATTTTCTATTGGTCTCTATGGATTGATCACAAGTCGAAACATGGTTAGAGCACTTATGTGTCTTGAGCTTATACTAAATTCGGTTAATATCAATCTTGTAACATTTTCTGATATATTTGACAGTCGCCAATTAAAAGGAAACATTTTCTCAATCTTTATTATAGCCGTTGCAGCTGCTGAAGCAGCTATTGGTCTAGCTATTGTTTCGTCGATTCATCGAAACAGAAAATCAATTCGTATCAATCAATCGAATTTGTTGAATAATTAGTGATAATTATCATGATCATATATTGAATAATCAGTTATAATGATCATATAAATCGAGACACCACACAACATGAGAAAGCATAAGAAAATATAAATGAGATTGGAATATTTTTCTATTATTTTTCTATTCTTTCACTTTCATATTCCGTTAATGAAAAATCATGATATTCTTAATTTTATTGGTTTAACTTTATTGGTATTGTCATTTTTTTATTTCGTTTTTTCTTTGTTTATTTTATTTTAATGTATTTTAATTTTAATGTATATCTTAATGTATTATATAATAATATACTGTATATTACTATATAATACATTAATACATTCAAAACTCTTATATATACATTAATAATGTATTATATAATACATTATTAATGTATATTATTAATTTAATTATATTATGAAAATGAATTAATTTACCAATTTCGTTTTTTTATATTCATATTTCATATTGAAAATGTTAATATTGAAATATTGATTTGAGTTATTGATCAATTTGTTTTGTCGGCCAATTTTAATTTACATATGTGACTCGTATGATCATGATTTTTGAAACGGAAATCAAAGTCTCTTGGCTTCTTCTCATGAACAGATTTATAAGTATATTGATTCTAAAAATTTTGATAAACCACTGCTTCGTCTGGTGTCTACAATATAAATACTTATTTTCTACCAGATTGGAAATTTTTGATGTTCAAACCTGGAATTTATAGATCCAATGTCACATTCAGTAAAAATTTATGATACATGTATAGGGTGTACTCAATGTGTACGAGCCTGCCCCACAGATGTATTGGAAATGGTACCTTGGGACGGATGTAAAGCTAAGCAAATTGCTTCCGCACCAAGAACCGAGGACTGTGTGGGTTGTAAAAGATGTGAATCCGCCTGCCCAACGGATTTTTTGAGTGTCCGTGTTTATTTATCGTATGAAACAACTCGCAGCATGGGTCTAGGTTATTGATACGTTACAAAAAAATCCACTTGAATCAATTGATTCCTCTTTACCGACAAAAACCCGTACTCGATAAATATATTATTCTATTCCGAGCACGGGTTTTCTGGTCAAAACATATCTTGTCTTTATCACGAGTTATTTTCCTTGGTTAACAATACTTGTTGTTTTGCCGATATTCGTCGGTTCTTCCATTTTTTTTCTTCCTCATAAAGGAAATAAGATCTTTAGGTGGTATACTTTATGTATATGCTTATTAGAACTCCTTCTAACAACCTATGTATTCTGTTATCATTTCCAATTGGACGATCCATTAATACAATTGGAGGAGGATTTTAAATGGATAGATATTTTTGATTTTCACTGGAGACTGGGAATCGATGGACTTTCCATAGGACCTATTTTACTAACAGGATTTATCACTACTTTAGCTACCTTAGCGGCTTGGCCAATTACTCGAAATTCGCGATTGTTCTATTTTCTCATGTTAGCAATGTACAGCGGTCAAATAGGATTATTTTCTTCTCGAGACCTTTTACTTTTTTTCATGATGTGGGAGTTAGAATTAATTCCTGTTTATTTACTTTTATCCATGTGGGGAGGAAGGAAACGTCTCTACTCGGCCACAAAGTTTATTTTGTACACTGCGGGGGGCTCCATTTTTCTCTTAATAGGAGTTCTAGGTATGGGTCTTTATGGCCCTAATGAACCCACATTAGATTTTTCAAAATTAGCTAATCAATCATATCCTGTGGCATTGGAAATAATATTATATTTTGGATTCCTTATTGCTTATGCTGTCAAATCACCGATCATACCCCTACATACGTGGTTACCAGATACCCATGGAGAAGCACATTACAGTACATGTATGCTTCTAGCTGGAATCTTATTAAAAATGGGCGCATATGGACTTATTCGGATCAATATGGAATTATTACCCCACGCCCATTCTATATTTTCTCCCTGGTTGGTAATAGTGGGAACGATTCAAATAATCTATGCAGCTTCAACCTCTCTCGGTCAACGGAATTTTAAAAAGAGAATAGCCTATTCCTCTGTATCTCACATGGGTTTCACAATTATAGGAATTGGTTCTATAACCGGAATGGGACTCAACGGTGCCATTTTACAAATACTCTCTCATGGATTTATTGGTGCTGCACTTTTTTTCTTGGCGGGAACGAGTTGTGATAGAACACGTCTTGTTTATCTCGACGAAATGGGGGGGGTATCGATCCCAATGCCAAAACTATTTACCATGTTCAGTAGTTTTTCGATGGCTTCTCTTGCATTGCCAGGAATGAGTGGTTTTGTTGCAGAATTATTAGTATTTTTGGGAATAATTACTAGTCCAAAATATCTTTTAATGCAAAAAATGCTAATTACTTTTGTAATGGCAATTGGAATGACATTAACTCCTATTTATTTATTATCTATGTTACGTCAGATGTTCTATGGATACAAGCTATTCAATGTTCCAAACTCTAATTTTGCGGATTCTGGACCACGAGAACTATTTGTTTCAATCTGTATCTTTCTACCCGTAATAGGTATTGGTATTTATCCTGATTTCGTTCTCTCACTATCAGTTGACAGGGTACAAGCTATCCTATCTAATTACTTTCATCGATAGTCTTTCATTAATGATACGGAAATAGAATTTTGTGTCTTTGATTTTAAGATTTTTAAAATCGTTCGCTGTACAATGTAAAAGAATAAAGTGAATTAGAATTGTAATGAGGTGCATTTTTAGTTTTTGAGAACCATTTGAATCATTCCTTATTCAAACGGTTCTCAAAAACTCGCACAAACAAGAAGCTTTTTTTATATGGGATGATGTTCTTATGTATTCTTTATGTAGTCTATTCAAGTAGATGTTAATGTGAATGAACCATAACTATGTAGACCTATTCCTAATAGATTGATTCCAAAATAGCATATCCAAATTATAAGAAATCCCATAGAAGCTACAAGTGCCGAATTCATACTTTGCAAACTTTGATTTGTTCTACTTCTAATATGTATTTTATTTCTAGTATGTAAATAAACCGCGAATATGGTCCAAGTAATAAAAGCCCAAGTTTCTTTGGGGTCCCAATTCCAATAAGATCCCCATGCCTCATTAGCCCATACTGCTCCACAGAGAATGCCTATGGTTAAAAAGGTAAATCCTAAACTAATGACACGATAACTCCAATAATCCAAACGTTGAGTCAATTGATATTTATAATAATTTTGAAATGAAAGAAAAGAAGTGTTTTTAAAAACACTTCTTTTTTCATTCAAATATTGAATCTCACCAAAGAAAAATGACTTAATTAAGAAATTTTTACCTTTACAAAAAATATCGATATTTTTTCGAAATGTAATGACTAGAAGAGCGACTGATAATAATGATCCGCATAAAAGAGATGCATAGCTTAATAACATCATACTTACGTGCATCATTAACCACTGAGATTGTAGAGCAGGTACTAAGATTGCGGATTGATATTGATGCATTTCAGTTAAAAAACCCGACGTGGTAAAGCCTTGTGTAAAAATGGTACTTGGTACGGTTATTGTGCTTAAATCATTTTTATGGTTCCCCATCTTGGAAATCATATGAATAATGGAGAAACTAAACGAAAGGAAGATTAATGACTCGTATAAATTACTTAACGGAAAATGTCCCGAAGAAATCCAACGAGAAACTAATAATCCTGTTATAGAGAAAAAAGTGGCTATCATCCCTTTTTCCAATGAATCGCGCAATCCTACGATTTCGTGGACTAATAAGATCATTAAATGAATCGTAATCACAATTGAAATTATCGAAAAAGAGATATGAGTTAATATATGTTCTAAAGTTGTAAATATCATAAAAAGGGGTCCCATTAGAGAATTTAAATCGAGAATTGAATACATTATAGGACGTATTGTGTCTCTTTTAGAGGATTTATTTTATAGGATTTATAGGATGCCGCTACTCGGACTCGAACCGAGATGCTCTAGCACTGCTTCCTAAGAGCAGCGTGTCTACCAATTTCACCATAGCGGCTTACTCGAAATAATAATAGTCAATTCATGTTGAATCGTCGAGAATCAAGGATTCAATATAGTTTAGTAAACATTAGAATCGATAACTAAAGATTCGTTTAAATTCCTATTTGAATCTCTATTCAAAAAAAGAATCTTTAGCTGGGATCATTGTAAGTTTAGTTTTAATAATAAACTTTCACGTACTAGAAACTAAGTTCTTCCAAAACAGTTAGAACTCAATAGTTTTGTTCTCGGCCGAGGTATAGAACTAATAATTGTTCCTTTTCTATTTTTTGATTCGTTTTTTTTATCCGATTTGATTTCATAGATTCAAACAAAATAAAAAAAAAAATTTTCAATGAAGAAGATTAAATAACTAGGATTTCATATGTATAACAAATTTATCACTAAATCAAAAGAAAAGAATTTGAAATTTTCTAACGATTTCGACACCTTAGTATCATTTCTTAGTATCATTGTATCATTAGAGTATTAATACTCTTCCTTATATAGATATATATGATGGTAAGATTTACAAAATTAATTAGGTTTTTGTTAGGTATATAAGAAACAAAAGAATTCGAATTTCTACCGTAATCATACTCTACTTTTCACAATAGAAAAATATTTTTCTATTGTGAAAAGTAGATAGAAAAAAATATTCAGAATTTGATATACATACTCTTATTCTGCATACCACATCTACATACTATAACAGCTAATTCGAACTCATATCGATATTGAGGAGTTCAATACATTAATTAATGTGAATCGCTTATCTTAAAAAATTCAAAAATTGGAAGTCTTTCGAGGTATGTTAACTCCAATTATTCCAAGACTTTATTATTTGTTTGTTGCACAAAAAAACTTTTTGAACGTCCGGTGGAAACCGATTTCGCTAAAGAAAAAGCCTTTACTGCAGCTAAAAATCCTTTTTTTTTCCAAATATTTTTACGAATACGTTTTTTTGACATAGAAGTACGCTTTTTGGGGACTGCCATTCAAAAAGTGTTACCAATTTTTATCGTTGTATGTGGAAGACATGTATTGTTTTGTTCAAAATAGATTGTTCCTTTTAGTCATTATCTATACTTATTCCCTGGTAGAATAGTTTTTTGAAAAGCATTTTAAAATATATTAAAAACCTATTAAAACATATAATATTATTAAAACATATATTATTAAAACATATTGTTAAAACATAAACCATATATATTAATATTAAAACTAAAACAAACATATAACATATGTATTAATTACGCATATGTATGCATTACATATCACATATATAACAAACACTAGGGATAAAAAATACAAGTAGAAGAGGGGGGAGTTTTTCCTATTAATTGATTAAGCTCAGAGTGCTATGTTTGTCATTTAAATTACAATTCAAACTAGTAGTTAATCTGTTAAACAAAATATTTCATTATCCAATAAAGATAACCTTAGTCATCTTTATTTCAGTTCTATACGAAGTAAGGAGTGTCCTCCGATGAACATAAGTTTTCCTATTTTTATTGGAATCCAATCAATTAGTTTCAGAAGGAGTTACAGAAGGAGTTAGGGAATTACTATAAAAAAATGAACAAATAGGATAACTAGGTCTTTTTTGTTTAAATTCAAAAATACGATCATAGTACCCATATTAAAATCAGGTACTCCTTTTGGTATAACTCTTTTTTCTTATTATACTATTTTTCTTATTATACTATATAATATGGCTATAAATTACCAGAATAGAATATTCTACTAAGACTGGACTAGAATAGTAGAATGATTAAAGATTTCATTTTGTTTTCTTATGGAACATACATATCAATATGCATGGATAATACCTTTTCTTCCGCTTACAGTTACTATGTCAATAGGATTTGGACTTCTACTTATTCCGGCAGCAACAAAAAATATTCGTCGTATATGGGTTTTTCCTAGTGTTTTAATGTTAAGTATAGTTGTAGGGTTTTCAGTCAATTTATCTATTCAACAAATACATGGAAGTTCTATCTATCAATATCTATGGTCTTGGACCATCAATAATGATTTTTCCTTAGAGTTCGGATACTTGATCGACCCACTTAGTTCTATTATGTCAACACTAATTACTACTGTTGGAATCATGGTTCTTATTTATAGTGACAATTATATGTCTCATGATCAAGGATATCTGAGATTTTTTGCTTATATGAGTTTTTTCAATGCTTCCATGTTGGGATTAGTTACCAGTTCCAACTTGATACAAATTTATATTTTTTGGGAACTAGTGGGAATGTGTTCCTATTTATTAATAGGATTTTGGTTCACACGACCGGCTGCAGCAAGTGCTTGTCAAAAAGCTTTTGCAACTAATCGTGTAGGGGATTTTGGTTTATTATTAGGAATTTTAGGTTTTTATTGGATAACAGGTAGTTTCGAATTTCGGGATTTGTTCGAAATAACTAATAACTTGATCCATAATAATGGGGTCAGTTCTTTATTTGCTACTTTGTGTGCCTTTTTATTATTCATTGGTGCAGTTGCTAAATCCGCACAATTCCCCCTTCACGTATGGTTACCCGATGCCATGGAAGGACCCACCCCTATCTCGGCTCTTATACACGCTGCTACTATGGTAGCAGCAGGAATTTTTCTTGTAGCTCGGCTTCTTCCTATTTTCATAGCCATACCTTACATAATGAATTTAATATCTTTAATAGGTGTAATAACAGTACTACTAGGAGCTACTTTGGCTCTTGCTCAAAGGGATATAAAAAGAAGTTTAGCCTATTCCACAATGTCTCAATTGGGTTATATTATGTTAGCCCTAGGTATAGGTTCTTATCGAGCTGCTTTATTCCATTTGATCACTCATGCCTATTCTAAAGCTTTATTGTTTTTGGGGTCTGGATCTATTATTCATTCAATGGAACCTATTGTTGGATATTCACCAGATAAAAGTCAGAATATGGTTCTTATGGGCGGTTTAAAAAGATATGTTCCAATTACAAGAACTACTTTTTTATTAGGTACACTTTCTATTTGTGGTATTCCACCTCTTGCTTGTTTTTGGTCCAAAGATGAAATTCTTAACGATAGTTGGTTGTATTCACCAATTTTCGCAATAATAGCTTGTTTCACAGCAGGATTAACTGCATTTTATATGCTTCGGGTGTATTTACTTACCTTTGATGGACATCTGCGCGTTCATTTTCAAAATTACAGTAGCACAAAAAATAGTTCGTCCTATTCAATATCTCTATGGGGAAAGGAAGTACCCAAAACAGTCAATAGCAATTTACTTTTATCAACAATAAATAATAAGGTCTTCTTTTTTTCAAAGGATATGTATAAAATTGATAATAATCTAAAAAAATACATACGATACTTTAATATTTCTTTCGAAAAAAAGTACACTTCCATGTACCCTCACGAAGTGGACAATACTATGCTATTTCCTTTGCTTATATTGGTATTATTTACTTTGTTCGTTGGATCAATAGGAATTCATTTTTATCAAGGAGCAACAGATTTGGATATATTATCAAAATGGTTAACTCCATCCACAAACCTTTTCCATCCAAATTCGAGTTATTCTGTGGATTGGTATGAATTTTTTACAAATGCAATTTTTTCAGTAAGTATAGCTATTTCCGGACTATTCATAGCATATATTTTATATGGGTCTGCTTATTCGGTTTTACAGAATTTGGACTTTCTCAATTCATTTGTAAAAGGTGGCCCTAAAAGAATTATCTTGGACCAAATCCAAAATGGGATATACAATTGGTCATATAATCGCGGTTACATAGATATTTTTTATACTAAGGTTTTTACCTTGGGTATAAGGGGATTAACTGAACTAACTCAGTTTTTTGATAGATATATAATTGATGGAATTACAAATGGGGTTGGCATTGCGAGTTTCCTTATAGGGGAAGGAATCAAATCTATGGGGGGTGGACGAATTTCTTCTTATCTATTCTTTTATTTATTTTATACATCGATATTTTTATTCATTTTTTTATTTTTTATAATTTAGAAATTTGATTTATAAATTATAAATGAGATTTGACTTATTAAAGTCCCTATGTTGATTCTTATTTATTTTTATGTAGTTTTATGTAGAAATATCTCTTTTTTGATACTTTACATTATCTCTAATTATCTCTATTACTAATCCTTTATGCACTTTGGTGTTCCTAACCGTCCACTGATTTTTGATTGATCTACGGCATGGTAATAAATACAAGACAGTAATGAAAACTCCATACAGTTGATCTTTTACACCCGCTTCAAGATATGATGACTAATGAAAGAATCTTAATCTTGGGGTAAACAGTTTACACTGCTTATGTTTACTTCAACTTTATTCTTGTACATATGAAATGAGATTTTATCTTCTTACTGCAAACTTCTAAGTTGTTTTGTTTCACTCATATGACTATCTGGTTTAACTCATTGACCCGAATGATGAATAAAAAAGAAAATATCTATTCAATACATTACATTCAACTTCTTTCCTTTACTTCTAGGAAAGAAGTATAAAGCTCATGTTCAACGAATCACACGTAGAGATATTGATAACACACATAGAGTTAATGGTATTTCATAACTAATAGATTGAGCAGCAGCTCGTAGACCACCTGAAAAGGAATATTTATTATTCGATCCGTATCCTGACATAAGAAGCCCAATAGGAGCAATACTTGAAATGGCGATCCATAAAAAAACACCTATACTGAGATCGGCTAAAATGAGGCGATACCCAAAAGGAATTACTAAATAACTTAGTAGAATTGATATGACCACTATAGACGGTCCAATACTAAACAAACGAACATCTCCTCTAGATGGGAGAAGGTCTTCTTTAAAAAGTAGTTTAGTTCCATCTGCTAGAGCTTGAAGAATTCCCAAGGGGCCGGCATATTCAGGCCCAATACGTTGTTGTATCGCTGCAGATATTTCTCTTTCTAACCACACAATTACTAGTACCCCTATTGTAATTCCCAATATAAGGGTCAAAATGGGTACAAAGATCCATATGAGTCCATATACTTCTTTTAAGGATTCCGATATAGAAAAAGAATTGATAGTTTGTACTTCTGTCGTATCAATTATCATTTCAACGATCAACCTCTCCCATAATGATATCTATACTACCTAGTATCGTCATGATATCAGCCAATTTCATTCTTTTAACTAGCTGAGGAAGAATTTGCAAATTTATGAAGCCGGGTGGACGAATTTTCCATCTCCAAGGAAAAACACTATTATCTCCTATCAAATAAATTCCCAATTCCCCTTTTGGGGCTTCTACTCTCACGTAAAGTTCTTGTTTCGACAATTCAAAATTGGGTGAAGGTTTTTTACTAATAAATCTATATTCAAAATCATTCCATTCGGAATTTTTTGCTCTATCAAAGCGTCGGACTTCTAAATTCTCATAGGGTCCTCCAGGAATTCCTTCTAGAGCCTGTTGAATTATTTTTATAGATTCCCTCATTTCACCGATTCGTACTAAATAACGAGCTAACGAATCTCCTTCTTTTTGCCATTGGACTTCCCAATCGAATTCATTGTAACACTCATAATTCTCAATTTTACGAAGATCCCATTGTATTCCAGAAGCTCGTAACATCGGTCCTGATAAACCCCAATTTATTGCTTCCTCTCCACCAATAATGCCCACTCCTTCGACTCGCTCCAAAAAAATGGGATTTCGCGTAATGAGTTTTTGATATTCAACAATTCCTGTTAAAAAATAATCGCAAAAATCCAAACATTTATCTATCCAGCCATAAGGTAGATCGGCAGCTACTCCTCCGATGCGGAAATAATTATGCATCATTCGCATACCTGTGGCGGCTTCGAATAAATCATATATCAATTCTCTCTCTCTGAAAATATAGAAAAAGGGAGTCTGCGCGCCGATATCCGCCATAAAAGGCCCAAGCCATAACAAATGAGAAGCTATACGGCTCAGCTCCAGCATAATTACTCTGATATAGCTAGCCCTTTTAGGTACTTGAACATTTTCCAGTTGTTCTGGTGCATTTACCGTTATTGCCTCTGTGAACATAGTAGCTAAATAATCCCAACGTGTTACATAAGGCAGATATTGTATAATTGTTCGGTTTTCCGCTATTTTTTCCATCCCTCTGTGTAAATAGCCCAATACGGGTTCACAGTCAATAACATCTTCACCATCGAGAGTAACGATCAGTCGAAGAACACCATGCATTGATGGGTGGTGAGGACCCATATTAACTATCATGAAATCTTTTTTTGTAGCCGGTACAGTCATATCTTTTCTTCCTTAATTCATTATTTCATGAATTCCTCAAAAAAGTAGGAGGTTCATCAAAATAAAAAATCTAATAACTACTATACTAATTCAAACGATTTAATTAACGATTTTTTGGCTCCCGAATATCCAACTGGTCAATTAATTTCTTATAACGCGCTCTATTTTTCTTTGACAAATAAGCCAGCAGACGTTGACGTTTTCTCAGAATTTTTTGTAGACCTCTTTGTGATAAAAAATCTCTTTTGTGCAATTCCAAATGTGAAGTAAGTCTTCGTATCTTATTGGTGAAACTTAATACTTGAAATTCAACAGAACCCCTGTTTTCTTCTTTTTCTTCTTGTGGAAGAAGCGAAATGAATGAATTTTTGACCATAAAACTTTTTTTATCTTTTTCTTTTCTTTCTTTTCCATGCCATGGATTTTACCGATCAGGAAAAATAAAATAATAATTATTATATTATGTCAATTTTTTTGAATCTAGTACACGCAAAAATTTAGATTTATCCGTTTCTATCTAAATCAAATTTTCCATTTGATTTAGATAGAAAAGAAAAGGATAATATATTTCTGCATTTACGAAAGAGAATGATTTCTTTGCACCTAAAAAGATTCTGTAGATTTCTTTCTAGATTCAATTGAATTGATACACAAGTAAATACGTATCATGTACCAGAACGTAACACACCATATGCGTACATCTTTCGGTTTTTATTTACTGAAAACGGCATGTGATATATAGGAAATATACTATTAAATAATTCTGAATCGTGGATACATACGTATCCTTGACATACTGAAACGACTACCATTATTGGTATCAAACCAATAGCGATTCATACAAGCTAAATCTTCTAATCGGTAATTGGGCCAAAGAAACAATTTGCATTTAATTAATTTATTTAAATCCGTATTAAGACGTTTGTCCTCATTCAAAAATTGTTCAGAGTTTCTTATGTTGTTTTCATTGCAAAATACTGGATTTCTATTCACAATATCCCAATTATGAGAGTTGAAACAAATTAGAATTCTCAATTCTCTACGACGTCTAGGAGATAGAATATTTTCAGGAACAAGGAAATTATAATGATCTTGATCCCCATTCACAAATATATTGCCATGTCGTCCAGTGGATTTTTTTAAATTCTTCTTATCAACATATCTTTTCTTTGTGTATTTTCTATTAATTTGGTGTTTACTCTTATCGACCAATGAAATACTTATGGTTTGATATATAATGAATTTTCCATCCCTTCTTAAAGATAGACGAATTGGTTCGATAATCAATATTCCCTTTTTTATTAATTCTGTAAGAGCTAGATCTTTCTGAATCGGCATTACATCCAGATGTATCTCTCCTCTTTGAATCGAGGATATAGCAATTTCCCTTGGATTTATCAATCTAAGTAGGAGACAATATATCCTAACATTATTAATTATTTTTCCATTCAAGGGGTCATCCCATCTTAATTGAAAAAGAAAAAAATTTTTCAGGAACAAATCTAGTTCTGTTTCCTTATTTTTCTTGGATTGTTTTTTTTTTTTTTTACCTTTTTTAATGTTTGATCTCGTGTAATCCTCTTCAAGATATTCCTTTTGGTTTTGTTTTTGTGGATCTGATACAAGATTTGATTGACCCTCTTTTTCTTGGTTGGAATTTTGAAATTCTATTTTAATGGAATCTTTTTCATTTTTCTTTTGACTAATATCTTTTTCATTTTTCTTTTGACTGATATTATTTTCATTTTTCTTTTGACTGATATTTTTTTCATTTTTCTTTTGACTAATATCTTTTTCATTTTTCTTTTGACTGATATTATTTTCATTTTTCTTTTGACTGATATTTTTTTCATTTTTCTTTTGACTAATATCTTTTTCATTTTTCTTTTGACTGATATTATTTTCATTTTTCTTTTGACTGATATTATTTTCATTTTTCTTTTGACTAATATTATTTTCACTAATATTATTTTCACTAATATTATTTTCATAATAAATATTAGAAAGAAGTAATTTGATTGGTATGATCCACGGTTTAATCTTATATGCATCAAAAGGTAACACAAATTCTGGGAAGAACCAAGGTTCTAGATTTGATATGGTAGAATAATTTCGATTCATTCCCATCCAATCAAAAAATTTTTTTTGATGAGTCTTAGTTTTTTTACCAATTTCGGTACCGATATACATATCGGTCCAGCCCTCAATATTACTATTGTTCTCAATATTACTATTGTTCTCAATATCACTATTGTTCTCAATATCACTATTGTTCTCAATATCACTATTGTTTCTAAGGCAAAAATGAAGAATTCTATAATCCAAATATTTTTTATTCAGATTTTTATAGGTATCAATAAAATATCCTTTTTTTAAGTAATCATCAATAGTCATATTTAGCAATACATAAAACGATTCGGGTTTCAGTGTGTATGAGTCCTTACTGTCCCCATAATTTATATATTCATGTGATAAAAGATCATATCTGTAGTGTTTTTTAAATTTTTCTTTTTGACTCGTCGATAAATCCACTGCATAAAAATTTGCATTCATGTAATGAATTAATCGGTCTTTTTCTTTTTTATATGAATACAATTTCATTGATTCTTTATTTTGAATAGTACAACGTTGATTGACTCTATTTCGCCATTTTTTCGGTACTAATCGAGACCATTTGCTCTGAGATAAATTATATTGATAATGACCCTTTAACCAGTTTTTCCATTTATTCATTCCAGACTTATTAATTTTCTTATGCCTTGACTTATTAATTTTCTTATGCCTTGATTTGGAATCAAATATTCCTCGTGTCATACAATAATACTTTATCTTGTCTTTAATAAAAGGATAGGTCCCGTGACCGTGATATTGAAGTACAGATCTCAGGTGATGGTTGTTAAATAATTGGGTTTGTGACAATTTGTAAAATACATATGCTTGGGACAAGGAAGATAAGTCGTAATAAGTGTTTAAATCATTTCTAATATTAGGATTAGAAAAGGACTTTTTTATAGTCGAAATAAAGTTCATTGTATCTTGATCTGTTTCATCAATTCCTTCTTGATTTCTTTCATCGTTGTAAATGGATTCATTGATAATTGTTTTTTTAAAAAGTTGTGCATTAACCTTAGAAATGGTAACCATACATAGCAAGATATCCATGTATATTTTTTCAATGAAAGATTTCATAAAATAATGTGATTTGCGTATTAATCGGGTATTTTTTCTTTGAAGTATCTGCCAAATGTGTTTTTGTAATTCCGGTCTTTTATCATGATAGGCTAGAACTATTTTCTTCTTGTCTTTTGTGATTCCTTCTATTTGATTCCTTATTGTGATTGTCTTATCAGCAAGATCTTTCATTTTTTTTTCTTTTTCTATGAGTAAATAATTTGTCCAATTCATAGATCGAATTTGAATGGTCGATTCGTGAATAATCTGATTATTTTTTTTTGAATCTTTTGCATTTTCATTTGGTTCATGTACTTTTCCCTTCCTCAATTCAAATAAAGAAATTTGGTTCACTTTTTCAAGTTTCTTCATTATTTGTTTTAGAACTAGAACTATTCGTTTTAGAACTAGAACTATTCGTTTTAGAACTAGAACTATTCGTTTTAGAACTAGAACTATTCGTTTTAGAACTAGAACTATTCGTTTTAGAATTCGTTTTAGAACTAGAACTCTTTTGATGACCCATCTTGTTTTTTCTTTTGAAACTTTTAGGGCTAGAAAATAGTTCTTTTTGACTTTTCTCATTTTTTTTTTGAGTTCCTTATATATGGGTCCAAAAAAAGAAGGTTGGTTTCGGGGAGAACCAAAAGGGAGTTCCGTTTCCATTCCCCAAACTGTTAAAAAACAAAAATTTTCTTTTTTTCCTTTTTTTTTCATTGGATCTCCATGATGAGATCGTATTTTAGATCTTCGCCAAGGTTTTAAACGAAAAGGAAATAGAATCTTTATCTGAATACCATCTGTTAACCAATCTTGGGGAAATTCTGTTTCTGATAATGGAACACCATTATAGGTGCATTTAACATGTATTTCTCTATTCCATTCCTTCCAATCCTCATCCCACTCGGGGAATTGGAATAATAACATACGTCCAATATTTTTAGCTATTATCAATGAAGGCAATACAATGTTTTTTCTAAAAAAAGATTGGGTTATCAGCAACAAACCTCTTATTGCTTGAATAAATGTAACGCTATCCCAAATTTCTGATATTGTTATCCGTTCATCTTCCTCTTTTTTTTTTTTCTCCTCGTCTTTTTTTTTCCCAGTGTTTGTTTCTTCCTCTTCCTCCTCAAAGTCGGAAGTTTGGGATTCTGGGTTTCCCCCCACGGAATTCCTAAAAATAAGATTAATTATTTGATATCTATATCTATCAAAAAAAGAAAAAAAAAAAACTTTGTCTATTCGATCCAAAAAAAGCGGGGAATGAACATTTGTTTGAAATATTTCCCAAATAACTGTTTTACGTCTTTGAGCACGCATGGATCCTTGGATTATACCCCGATTAAAATCTGGTTGTTGCGAATAACGTATCAAAGCCACCTCTTCTGGTTCTGCTTGATCAACATTATTAGTATCGGTATCCGGGTTGTCATCAGTATAGATCACCACCCGTTTCGCTTTTCTTGAACTAATTTCATTTTCATACTCTTCCTTCTGTTCTTCTCCACCTTCTCGATCCAGTCCTTCTATTTCATCGGTCAATTTGTATGACCGTCGAGGAACCTTTTTACTGATTTCTTCTATTCCAATGGATTTTTTTTCAGTTGTTGTTTGATCATTTGGATTGGTTGTAATTATGTCGAATACAAATCTCAAGGATTTTGCTTTACTTTCTAAATTAATTCTTCTTTCTTTTTCCAATAAAAATAAAGAAGATTCATCGATTGACGTTAAGAAATTAACAATATAATTAAATGATGATTTCTCATCAAGCGGATTCTTTTCATGTTCAAATTCTCGAGAATTTTTAGAAATAGGAAAGAGCCCATGAATCTTATTTATCCAAAACATTTCTATGGAATCTTCATCTTCTTCTTCTGTAGAAGTAATTAAATCATTCATGATTTTATGTGAATAGAATTTTTTTATTGTTCCACGATACGGTCCGTTCAAAAAAGGATCATACGCTTTTGGCAAGTATTCTTGCTCATCCTCATCGTTGCATAATCTGGTCCTTTTTTCAAGTATATCTAGAGCAAGAGATATCCTTTCTTCTTCTTTTTCTA